ATATTGCAAATCTTTTAGATAAGCCTCTTAAAGAATTAGAAGGCATAGTATATTGCGATGTGTGACTTGATCGAAATTTTTATTTTGCAGATTCAAAATGAGAATCTGTCATCCCATTCAAGCCAACCGGGATGCCCTAGACCTGACATGTCGCTTCCAAAAAGTAACATGAAGCTCAGAATTAGTAGTGTATTCAATACTCTCAAATAATAAAGGGAATTGATCTATGGTCTCAAATAAATTGGAATTTAGAGTTATACCCCGTAAAACCCCCTTTCCTTTCTTTTTTTCTTTTGTGAAATTAAGAAGCTCGTTATCTTTTAGTTTGAGAAAGATATTATGTTCGAGTAAGCAAATAATAAATATTTTATGGTTACAGGAGTCTATCCATCGCATATAGACTTTAAAGGACATCGTGGCCTAACCGTCGAGGTGAAGTCGGGACCTAAAAGATCAAATGGAACGGTACATAGACAAGTAAATACCTGATGAATTCTAAAACACTTCCTTTTAAGAATTCTGGGATTCATCATTTGAGGGGACAGAGACTACTCAAAGAATTTCGCATTCCATTTATGTCATAATTGAATTCTTTAATTCAATAGCTCTAACTAAAAGGAAGACGGTGCAATCAATTAAATTTTGCCACTGGGAACTTGAGTAAGGAGTAGATCTTTTTTTTGGGGGGTTCTATAATTTGAAAGCAAGAACTCCCTTCTTTATCTGTATTTAGTGTATCTACTTGAGCCGGATGAAAGGAAACTTTCACGTCCGGTTTTTGGGGGGGGAATATTCTATAAGGATCCTATCCCAATTTTTTTTTCGGCAGGCCCATAACTAAAAAACCCACTTTCTTACGATTACGAGGTTCATTCGAATCTGAAATCCAATCTTGGCAATGCAGCATTCCGCCCTTTTTTTCTACCCCGGTCTTCAATATATTTCGAAATCGAGAGATCTCTACTGGGGCAGGTGCTATCCGAGAACAATTAGCCGATCTCGATTTACGCATTATTGTAGATAATTCGTTGGTAGAATGGAAAGAATTCGGAGAAGAGGGACTTACAGGGAATGAATGGGAAGATCGAAAAGTTGGAAGAAGAAAGGATTTTTTGTCTAGACGTATGGAATTAGCTAAGCATTTTATTAGAACAAATATAGAACCGGAGTGGATGGTTTTGTGTCTATTACCCGTTCTTCCTCCTGAGTTGAGACCACTCATTCAGATAGCTGGAGGTAGAGTAATGAGCTCGGATATTAATGAACTCTATAGACGAGTTATCTATCGGAACAATGTTCTTACTAAGCTATTAGCAAAAAAGATAGCTGCGCCGGGAGACTTAGTAATATCCCAAGAGAAAATGGTACAACAAGTCGTAGATACACTTCTTGATAATGGAGTACGTGGGCAACCTACGAGGGACGGTCATAATAAAGTTTATAAGTCCTTTTCAGATATAATTGAAGGTAAAGAAGGAAGATTTCGCGAGACTCTGCTTGGCAAACGAGTCGATTATTCAGGTCGTTCTGTTATTGTCGTGGGTCCTTCACTCTCATTACATCGATGTGGCTTGCCTCGCGAAATAGCAATAGAGCTTTTCCAGCCATTTATAATGCGCGGTCTCATTAGAAAGCATCTTGCTGAGAACATAGCAGTTGCCAAGACTCAAATTTTGGAAAAAGAACCAATTGTATGGCAAATACTTCAGGAAGTTATGCGGGGGCATCCTGTATTGCTGAATAGAGCGCCCACTCTGCATAGATTAGGCATACAAGCATTTCAGCCTGTTTTAGTGGAAGGGCGCGCTATTTGTTTACATCCGTTAGTTTGTAAAGGATTTAATGCAGACTTTGACGGGGATCAAATGGCTGTTCATGTGCCTTTGTCTTTGGAAGCTCAAGCAGAGGCACGTTTACTTATGTTTTCTCATATGAATCTTTTGTCTCCCGCTATTGGGAATCCCATTTGCATACCGACTCAAGATATGCTTATTGGACTCTATGTCTTAACGAGGGGGAATCGGCGAGGTGTTTGTATAAATAGATATCCTCCCTGTAAGCAGAGAAACGATCCCAATGAAAGAATTTCCGCTACTAACTATAAGTATCTGAAAGAAAAAGAACCTTTTTTTTCAAATTCCTATGATGCAATTGGGGCTTATCGGCAGAAACGGATCCATTTAGATAGTCCTTTGTGGCTTCGGTGGCGCCTAGACCAACGTGTTATTTCTACAAGAGAAGTTCCTATCGAAGTTCATTATGAATCTTTAGGTACCTATTTCGAGATTTATGGACACTATCTAATAGAAAGAAGTATAAAAAAAAAAGGGCTTTATATATATATTCGAACCACTGTTGGTCATATTTCTCTTTATCGAGAAATCGAAGAAGCCATACAGGGGTTTTGTCAGGCCTGCTCATACAGTCCCTAAGCTAAGTAATTCTGGGATACTGGTGGAAATTAAAGTCTCTGTGGTTTAACTAGCCCCCTAATTTAGAAATTTCGACGCGAATTAAGATCGAGAAAAGGCAGTTTTCAAATCACTGACTCAAACCCATTGTCAAATCTTACTCAGATATGGAGGTACTTATGGCAGAACGGGCCAATCTAGTCTTTCACACTAAAGTGATAGACGGAACTGCCATGAAACGACTTATTAGTCGCTTAATAGACCATTTCGGAATGGCATATACATCTCACATCCTAGACCAAGTAAAAACTCTGGGTTTTCAACAAGCTACGGCTACATCCATTTCATTAGGAATTGATGATCTTTTAACAATACCTTCGAAGAGATGGCTAGTTGAAGATGCTGAACAACAAAGTGTTATTTTGGAAAAACACCATTATTATGGGAATGTGCATGCAGTAGAAAAATTACGTCAATCCATCGAGATATGGTATGCTACAAGTGAATATTTGCGACAAGAAATGAATCTTAATTTTAGGATGACTGACCCCTTTAATCCAGTTCATATAATGTCTTTTTCCGGAGCTAGGGGAAATGCGTCTCAGGTACATCAATTAGTAGGTATGCGAGGATTAATGTCGGATCCCCAAGGACAAATGATTGATTTACCCATTCAAAGCAATTTGCGCGAAGGGCTCTCTTTAACAGAATATATTATTTCTTGTTACGGAGCTCGCAAAGGGGTTGTTGATACTGCTGTCCGAACCTCAGATGCTGGATATCTCACACGCAGACTTGTTGAAGTAGTTCAACACATGGTTGTACGTCGAACAGATTGTGGAACCATTCGAGGTATTTCTGTGAGTCCCCAAAATGGGATGATGCCGGAAAGGATTTTTATCCAAACATTAATCGGCCGTGTATTAGCGGATGATATATATATGGGTTCGCGATGCATTGCCGCTAGAAATCAAGATATTGGAGTTGGTCTTGTCAACCGATTCATAACCTTTCGAGCACAACCAATATCTATTCGAACTCCCTTTACTTGTAGGAGTACCTCTTGGATCTGTCGATTATGTTATGGCCGGAGTCCTACGCACGGCGACCTAGTTGAGTTGGGAGACGCTGTAGGTATTATTGCAGGTCAATCTATTGGAGAACCCGGTACGCAATTAACATTAAGGACTTTTCATACCGGCGGAGTATTCACAGGAGGTACTGCCGAATATGTGCGAGCCCCCTCTAATGGAAAAATGAAATTCAATGAGGATTTGATTCATCCAACGCGTACGCGTCACGGGCATCCTGCCTTTCTATGTTCTATAGACTTGTATGTAACTCTGGAGAGTGAAAATATTATACATAATGTGAATATTCCACCAAAAAGTTTTCTTTTAGTTCAAAACGACCAATATATAGAATCAGAACAAGTTATTGCCGAGATTCGCGCAGGAACATCTATTTTGAATTTGAAGGAGAAGGTTCGAAAACATATTTATTCTGACTCCGAGGGAGAAATGCACTGGAATACCGATGTGTATCATGCACCCGAATTTACATATGCTAATGTTCACCTCTTACCAAAAACAAGTCATTTATGGATATTATTAGGACAACCACGCGGATTCGGTCTAGTATCCCTTTCAAGCCACAAGGATCAAGACCAAATGAATGCCCATTTGCTTTCTGTCAAACGAAAATATATTTCTAACGTCTACGTAACTAATGATCAATCGAGACACAGATTCTTTCGTTCGGATTTTTCTGGTCAAAAAGAAGATAGGATTGCTGATTATTCCGGACTTAATCAAATTGTATGTATTGGTCATTGTAATCTCATATATCCGGACATGCTCCACGATAATTCTGATTTATTGGCCCAGAGGCGAAGAAATAGATTCATTATTCCACTCCAATTGATTGAAGAATCTGAGAACGGACTAATGCCCTCTTCAGGTCTCACAATTGAAATACCTGTCAATAGGATTTTCCGAAAAAATGGTATTTTTGGTTATTTCGACGATCCTCGATACAGAAGAAAGGGTTCGGGAATTACAAAATATGGGATTATAGAGGCCGATTCCACCCTTAAAAAAGAGAATTTGGCTGAGTCTCGAGAGGTCGAGGAATTTAGTGCAAAAAACCAAATGCAAGTAGATCAATTCTTTTTCATTCCCGAGGAAGTGCAGATCTTATCCGAATCTTCTTCCCTAATGGTACAGAACAATAGTCTTATTGGGGTAGATACACAAATTACTTTAACTATAAGAAGCCAAGTGGCTGGGTTGGTCCAAGTGGAAAGAAAAAAAAACCGAATTGAACTGAAAATATTTTCTGGCGATATTCATTTTCCTGGAGAGACAGATAAGATATCCCGACATAGTGGCGTCTTAATACCACTATGCCGGGGGAAACAAAATGCCAAGGAATCCATGAAAAATTGGATCTATGTCCAACGAATCACACCTACAAAGAAAAGGTCTTTTGTTTTGGTTCGACCCGTAGTCACGTATGAAATACCAGATGGTAAAAAGTTGGCAACACTCTTCCCCCCGGACCTATTGCAGGAAAAGGATAATGTGCAACTTCGAATTGTCAATTATATCCGTTATGGAAACGGCAAATTAATTAGGGGAATTTCGGACACAAGTATTCAATTAGTTCGTATTTGTTTAGTGTTAAATTCGGACCAAGACAAAAAAAGTGCTTTTATTGACGAGGGGCATCCTTCCCTTGTTGCAATAAGGACAAATGGTTTGATTCGATCTTTTCTAAGAATCAACTTTGCGAAATCCCCTATTTTGTATCCCCGAAAAAGGAATGATACATCGAGTTCAGGGTTGATCTATCCGAATAGATTAGATCACACTAATATCAATCCGTTTTTTTCCTATTCCGGGGTAAAGATTCAAGAATCCGTTAAGGAAACTCAAGGAACTATTCAGACGTTGTTGAATAAAAATAAGGAATGCCAATCTTTGATAATTTTATCATCAGCCAATTATTCTCAAATAGGTCCATGCAATGATGGAAAATATCACAATGGGATAAAAGACTCAATTCAAAAAGATCCCCTAAGAAATTCGCTGGGCCCTTTCGGAACAGCCCTTCCAATTTACAATTTTTATTTTTTTTCTCATTTAATAACTCATAATCATATTTTGGTAACTAACTATTTGCGACTTACCAATTTGAAAGAGAGAAAACAGGCCTTTCAAATACTTAACTATTATTTAATGGACGAAAATGCTAGAATTTATAATTCTAATTCTGATCCGCGCAGAACTATCATTTTGAATGCATTCAAGTTAAATTGGGATTTTATCTTCCACAATTTGTTTGAAAAAGCATCTACAATATTGAGTCTTGGTCAGTTTATTTTCGAAAATATATGTATAGTCAAAAACGGAGCAAACCTAAAATCGGGTCAAGTTCTAATTGTTCAGGTTGACTCTGTAGTAATACGATTGGCTAGGCCTTATTTAGCCACCCCCGGAGCCACTGTTCATGGCCATTATGGGAGAATCCTTTATGCAGGAGATACGTTAGTTACATTTATATATGAAAAATCAAGATCTGGTGATATAACGCAGGGTCTTCCAAAAGTAGAACGTGTGTTAGAAGTTCGTTCAATTGATTCCATATCGATGAATCTTGAAAAGAGGGTTAAGGGTTGGAACGAATGTATAACAAGAATTCTTGGAATTCCTTGGGGATTCGTGATTGGCGCTGAGCTAACTATCGTGCAAAGTCGTATCTCTTTGGTGAATAAGATCCAAAAAGTTTATCGAGCCCAGGGAGTGCAGATACATAATAGGCATATAGAAATTATTGTACGTCAAATAACATCCAAAGTGTTGGTTTCCGAAGATGGAATGTCTAATGTTTTTTCACCCGGAGAACTAATTGGATTGTTGCGAGCGGAACGAACGGGACGTGCTTTGGAAGAAACCGTCTGTTACCGAGCCATTTTATTAGGAATAACAAGAGCATCTCTGAATACTCAAAGTTTCATTTCCGAGGCGAGTTTTCAAGAAACTGCTCGAGTTTTAGCAAAAGCGGCTCTTCGGGGTCGTATCGATTGGTTGAAAGGCCTGAAAGAAAACGTTGTTCTGGGCGGAATGATACCTGTCGGTACGGGATTCAGAGGATTAGTGCACCCTTCAAGGCAACATAACAACGTTCCCCTGGAAACCAAAAAGAAGAATCTATTCGAGGGGGAAATGGGAGATATTTTGTTCCATCACAAAAATTTAGTGGATTCTTTTTTTTCAAAGAATTTCTACGATCCACCGGAACAATCATTTATAACACTTAATGATTCCTAAGAGCGGATTCAAAGGGTAAATCTGCCGGTCATTTGGTTTGGTATTTGATAATACTAATATACTAATAATAATACTAAATAGAAAAGAGTAATGACTTGTTTTGTGTATCTGCAGTTAATTTACGGTAGAAGAGAAGGTTCCATCGGAACAATTTTTTTTCAGAGTACCTTGTCCTTATTAAAATTTTCAAAGGGACACCGGGGGGAAAAATGAGCAAAAGGTATTGGAACATTCATTTGGAAGAGATGATGAAGGCAGGAGTTCATTTTGGACATGGTACAAGAAAATGGAATCCCAAAATGGCCCCTTATATTTCTGCAAAGCGTAAAGGTATTCATATTACAAATCTTACGAGAACTGCTCGTTTTTTATCAGAAACTTGTAATTTAGTTTTTGATGCAGCGAGTAGTGGAAAAAAATTCTTGATTGTTGGCACTAAAAAAAAAGCAGCGGATTCAGTCGCACGGGCTGCGATAAAAGCTCGGTGTCATTATGTTAATAAAAAATGGCCGGGCGGTATGTTAACGAATTGGTCTACTACAGAAACGAGACTTCAGAAGTTTAGAGACTTGAGAACGAAACAAAAAACGGGTCAACTTAACCATCTTCCCAAAAGAGACGCGGCTATGTTGAAAAGGCAATTATCTCACTTGCAAAGATATCTGGGCGGGATTAAATATATGACAGGATTACCCGATATTGTAATTGTCGTTGATCAGCACGAAGAATATACGGCTCTTCGAGAATGTATCACTTTGGGAATTCCAACAATTTGTTTAATCGATACGAATTGTGACCCTGATCTCGCAGATCTTTCGATTCCAGCGAACGATGACGCTATCTCTTCAATCCGATTCATTCTTAACAAATTAGTATTCGCAATTTGTAAGGGTTACTCTAGCTATATAAAAAATCCGTAATTCATAAGAAAATAATAAGAAAAATAACCTCTTTCGAAAACTTCCTAGATTTTTTTGGAATCCGCTACTGTTTCTCAATCTCAAAAAGAGATTACAATCACTAGGGATATTGCGAGGATATTGCTAAATTAGTTGCTATTGAAAATATATTATTCAAGTAGTCAAATGGGGAAAGAGATGATTGAATCAAAATAATTTCGTTTAAAGCCTGATTTTTCTCAGAGGTCAATATGAATGTTCTATCATGTTCCATCAAAACACTAAAAGGGTTATACGATATATCCGGGGTAGAAGTGGGTCAACATTTCTATTGGAAAATCGGCGGTTTCCAAGTCCACGGCCAAGTACTTATTACTTCGTGGGTTGTAATTGCTATCTTATTAGGTTCAGCCGCTATAGCTGTTCGGAACCCACAAACTATCCCGACCGGCAGTCAGAATTTCTTCGAATATGTCCTTGAATTCATTAGAGATGTAAGTAAAACTCAAATTGGAGAAGAATATGGACCTTGGGTTCCTTTTATTGGAACTATGTTTCTATTTATTTTTGTTTCTAATTGGTCAGGAGCTCTTTTACCTTGGAAAATCATACAATTACCTCATGGGGAGTTAGCCGCACCCACGAATGATATAAATACTACTGTTGCTTTAGCTCTACTTACGTCAATAGCATATTTCTATGCGGGTCTTAGTAAAAGGGGATTAGGATATTTTGGAAAATATATTCAACCGACCCCAATTCTTTTACCTATTAACATATTAGAAGATTTCACAAAGCCTTTATCACTTAGTTTTCGACTTTTCGGAAATATATTAGCTGATGAATTAGTAGTTGTTGTTCTTGTTTCTTTAGTACCTTCAGTAGTTCCTATACCTGTGATGTTCCTTGGATTATTTACAAGCGGTATTCAAGCTCTGATTTTTGCAACTTTAGCCGCGGCTTATATAGGTGAATCCATGGAGGGACATCATTGACTAGAAACCGTCTAGACTAATAGCAAAAAAGTACGATATCTATATTAGAGTAGCGAATGAGAAACGAAAACAAAAAGGGAAAGAGATCGAAAAGATCTTTTTCCTCAAATTTCTATTTGATCCACTTATATCATACCCCCCTCAATCAAGATTTATTTTATATTGACAAGCCAATCTCAGTATAAAATAATCGCAGTCATAATTTGAATAATATATATATTTTATTTTTCGACGTGGAATAAAAAAAAAAGATGTTCTATAGAATAATCCCCCCTCAATGGATTTTATTCGCGGATTGAAAAAAAAATGGTATTAAAAATCTAAAAATAGAATGAACGCCGATCAACCAAATAATGATATTTCTGTGAAACGATTTGGTTGAATCACTTTGTCCATTTTGATTAGATCTATTCCATGCGGGTAATGCGAATTCATAATAAAGGGGTTCGATTCGGACAAGTGGGGTCGAATAGGGTGTATTTTTTGAATGGTTCTAAGCCAACTCTTGTGGATGTTTCGGGGCATTATTTTTGAATTCCATTGAATCTAAAGAAGAGTTTACATTATGGAAGAAAGACATGTATATGTGATATTAGATACTGACTAGTTATATATGAACTAAAGATATATCTAATTTTCCCTACTATGAATTTAGATAGGGATTCCAAAAAAGTACTTGCGTCCTGTCGGTGATTGTGCGTTGAATTGAATGAATAAATGGATAAAAAGATGAAAGATTCACTAGAACCAAGAAATGAATGAAGGAAACTCGTATAGGTTCAATTCACAAAGATTTTGTTGATAGAAACGAAAAAATCTATTTGGAGTCGTTTTGATGCGTTCCTAAATATTATTTCAATTGGAAATTTGTAGTTACTTTAACTAGATGAATTTGTAGCGGTGGAATAATTAAGCCACAATTTCATTGATTGTATCATTCACTATTTATTTATATTTTTTATACGAGGAACTTATTATGAATCCACTGATTTCTGCTGCTTCCGTTATTGCTGCTGGATTGGCTGTAGGACTTGCGTCTATTGGACCGGGAATTGGTCAAGGCACTGCTGCGGGCCAAGCTGTAGAAGGGATTGCGAGACAGCCCGAGGCAGAGGGAAAAATAAGAGGTACTTTATTGCTTAGTCTAGCTTTTATGGAAGCTTTAACAATTTATGGCTTGGTTGTAGCATTAGCACTTTTATTTGCGAATCCTTTTGTTTAATTTTTGTATGAAAATCCGAAACAATTTCGGATTTTATTGCTTTGGGCTTATCATTTCCTTTTTAGAATTATACCAATATCAATGCCGATATTTCATTCCTACAATTATTTCTTCGTCGAGAAAATAACCCACGGGAAAGGCG